TTGTTCAAAATGAAGGGTTTCATTTTTGTAATTTTCTAATTGTTCCAAACTAGAAGAAGTAGCATTAATCAAATTGGCTTTTTCTCGTTCTATCTCAGAGTATCCGTTCATTCGATACTCATCTGCTTCCATTTCTACTTTCCGTAAACGAGACCGGGCTCTTTCTAGCTGTTCAATGGCCCCTCTACGTAATTCTTCCGAATTTCGAATAGTACTCAAAATCCTCTGTTTTCGATTATCTAATAAATCGTTTAATGAAAGTAGATTATCTTATCATTAATTTCACAACTTCCATGATCTCTTCCCGAACCAAACATGAATCTTTCGATTCATTTGGCTCTCACGCTCAATTTTTTATTTTATGGACATTCCCGTATATTTTTTTAATATAATGAGCCTATCCTCTCTATTTCTGTTTATATTCAAACATATCAAAACCGATACAAGAACAGAATATTAGGAGGACTCTTCCGACCAGACAAAAAATCTATAATTGTCAGCAAAGTTGTTTCTTTATTTGTTCTTTATTTCATTGAAAATATAGAAAATTTGAATTGATTTCCTTTTTTATTCAAATCCCAAAATTCCCCCTTTTTATACATAACATAGGTTGCCGATTCGGCATTGGATAATATAATAAAGGGCAAGGCGCCCTTTCTTTATTCTAGTAAATGGTTCAAATCATTTTATCGATATGAGTGTTCTATATCGGAAAAATTATCAACTATTCTTTTTTAAACCATTTCGTTATTAACGTAGTGGTAGAAAGAGTACCATGTTGTGCCCGGACTTCAAACAGTTTAGCTTTAACCATGTTAATGGTCTCACATTATTGGTTGGTTGATAGAGAATCAAAGTTAACTTACCAATGAATAACGAAATGCTATGGTTCTTACATATGATTTATGAATTTACTCAGAAGGAATTCGTCGAGATTATGCACTTTTTTCCTATTTATCCTATAAAAATATAGAATAACATAAATAAAGTGCAGTCGGTTAGATCCAACCTATTCGTGAAATATACAACTCGCACACACTCCCTTTCCAAAAAAAATCAATACACCAAGCACTACACTTAGATTTATTGGATTTGTTGCTAAAATATCGGTATTAAACCTGAAACTCCCGGCGGATGGCCAGTGGCCTAAGGAAACGAAAGAATCGGTTACATTTTGCATATGCTCTCCTCTTATAGATAGGACTAAGAAAGAACAGAGTTCTTTTTGTATCACTTGACTCGCCCTTTTTTTATCGATTTCTTTTTCTTAATTTCCCGTTTTTTTTTAGGAATAAAGTATTGATATAATTCACAGAAGCAAATGACAACGAGTTAATAAAATAAGAAAAAAGTAGGTAACGTACTTTTTTACATTTTCATTTTAGGATTAAATTAAACAAAAGGATTCGCAAATAAAAGCGCTAATGCCACGACCAGTCCATAAATTGTTAAAGCTTCCATAAAAGCTAGACTAAGTAATAAAGTACCTCGTATTTTTCCTTCTGCTTCTGGTTGTCTCGCAATACCTTCTACGGCTTGGCCTGCAGCAGTACCTTGACCAACTCCAGGTCCAATAGAAGCAAGCCCTACGGCCAATCCAGCAGCAATAACGGAAGCGGCAGAAATCAGTGGATTCATGATGATAGGTTCCTCGCACCAAAAAAAAATGGTTAATGATACAATCAACCAATGAATTATTACTTATTTGATCACAAAAATCTATTGAGTCGAAGTAACTAAAACTTCGAATAAAATAAAAAAATAATGAAATTAATATAGAAATATAGATAGAGATAACCCCTATATAACTAGTATATATCTAATATCACATATACATTTGTTTCTTTCATAACGTAAACCGCCCGCATTTTCTTTTTATATTGAATCGGATTCTAGAAGAATTTTTCGAAAAATATACAGGGGCTGTGGCTGGCCTTATAAACATTCCATATATCTAGTGGTGACCCCCACTAACCCATCCGCCATTTCGTAATATCGTCTATCTTTCCTCCTACAACTCTAGTCGTATATATATATGTATTTATATCTATTATGTTCCTCAACCAAGAACCAATCTTGAACTATGCATTGCCTCAATTGGGATAAGCTTAAAAATAAAGACTATTTCGAAAACTAATCAATGATGACCCTCCATGGATTCCCCTATATAAGCCGCGGCTAAAGTTGCAAAAATAAGAGCTTGAATACCGCTTGTAAATAATCCAAGAAACATGACAGGTATAGGAACTACTAAAGGTACTAAAGAAACAAGAACAACAACTACTAATTCATCAGCTAATATATTCCCGAAAAGTCGAAAACTAAGAGATAAAGGTTTTGTGAAATCTTCTAGGATGTTAATTGGTAAAAGTATTGGAGTTGGTTGAATGTATTTTCCGAAATAACCCAATCCTTTTTTGGTAAGACCCGCATAAAAATATGCTACTGACGTGAGTAAAGCTAAAGCAACAGTAGTATTTATATCATTTGTGGGGGCGGCTAGCTCCCCATGAGGTAACTGTATGATTTTCCAAGGTAAAAGGGCACCTGACCAATTCGAAACAAAAATAAATAGGAACATAGTTCCAATAAAGGGAACCCAAGGGCCATATTCTTCTCCAATCTGGGTTTTGCTCAAGTCTCGAATAAATTCAAGGACATATTCGAAGAAATTCTGACCGTCGGTCGGAATGGTTTGTGGATTCCGAACAGATATGATGACTGAACCTAATAAGATAGCAATTACGACCCAAGAAGTGATAAGTACTTGGGCATGAATTTGTAAACCTCCTATTTGCCAATATAAATGTTGGCCTACTTCTACACCTGATATATCGTATAACCCTTTGAGTGTTTTAATGGAACATGGTATAACATTCATATTGTCCTCTGACAGAAATCGAACTGAAAAAAAGAATTATTTTGATTCAACCATCCCTTTCTCGACTCATCTACTTTTATCATTAATCATAAAGTTAGGATACCAAGAAATCACATAACATAATATCAATATCCCATTTTATCTCTTTTTAAAAATGAAAGACAAGATATAGTAACCGATCCAATAAATCAAAATAATTAACTAATCTTATTATTATTATTCTTAATCATAACATAATCAACGACTTCTTATATAGCTAGAACGGCCCTCACAAATTGCGGATACCAATTTGTTAAGAATCAATCGGATTGAAGCTATAGCGTCATCGTTGGCTGGAATCGAAATATCTGCGAGATCTGGGTCACAATTTGTATCGATTAAACAAATCGTCGGAATTCCCAAAATGACACATTCTCGAAGAGCTGTATATTCTTCTTGCTGATCAACGATTATTACAATATCGGGCAATTCAGTCATATATTTGATCCCGCCCAGATATGTTTGCAAAGTAGATAATTTTCTCTTCAACATTGCTGCATCTCTTTTAGAGAGACGGTTGAGTTTCCCCATCTTTTGTTCTGCTCTTAAGTCTCTGAACTTATGAAGTCTCGTTTCCGTAGTGGACCAATTAGTTAACATACCGCCGAGCCATTTTCTATTAACATAATGACATCGAGCCCTTATTGCAGCTGATGCTACTAAATCCGCTGCTTTATTTTTGGTACCAACAATTAAGAAGTTTTTTCCTCGACTTGCTGCATCAAAAACTAAATCGCAGGCTTCCGATAAAAAACGAGCAGTTCTAGTGAGATTTATAATATGAATACCTTTACGCTTTGCAGAGATGTAAGGGGCCATTCTAGGATTCCATTTCTTAGTACCATGACCAAAATGAACTCCTGCTTCCATCATCTCTTCCAAATGGATGTTCCAATATCTTCTTGTCATCTTTCCCACGCTTTCTTTTTTTTTTAACAAATAAACAAATAAATAACTGTTCCTACGGAACCTTCTGCCGGAATTGGCCGTTGATACACAGCCCAAACCATTCATTTTTTTTTTATTACTTAACTTAATTTCTTCATTTTATTTAGTACCCAATCAATAACTAGTAAAGTAAAAAGAAAAATATCTCCTTAAGAATTATGAATTCGCTTAAATGATTTTTCTGGTGTGTCATAGAAATTGCTTGGGGCGCAAGAACAAAAAAATTCTCTATGGTGTAACAAAATATCTCTCATTTCCAACTCGAATAGATTTTTCTTTTTTATTTCCAAATGAATGTCTTGCTTTGAACGGTGCACTAATTTTTTGAATCCAGTACCGACAGGGATAATCCCCCCCAAAATAACATTTTCTTTCAGACCCTTCAACCAATCAATACGACCCCGTAGAGCAGCTTTTGCCAAAACTCTAGCAGTTTCTTGAAAACTTGCTTCGGATATGAAACTTTGAGTATTCAGAGAAGCCCTCGTTATTCCCAATAAAATTGCCCGATAACAGATTGCTTCGTCTAAAGCACGCCCTGCTCGTTCCGCTCGCAACAATCCGATTAGTTCTCCAGGTAAAAAAACATTAGACATTCCATCTTCTGAAACCAACACTTTTGATGTTACTTGCCGTACAATAATCTCTATATGTCTATTATGGATCTGTACCCCCTGGGATCGATAAACCTTTTGGATCTTATTAACCAAAGAGATACGACTTTGGGCTATGGTTAGTTCAGCTCCAATTAAGAATCCCCAAGGAATTCCAAGAACTCTTGGTATACGCTCGTTCCAACCTTCAACTCTCCTTTCAAGGTTCATCGATATTGAACCAATCGAGCGCACTTCTAAGATTTGTTCCACTTTTGGAAGACCTTGCGTTATGTCACCAGATCGGGATTTTTCATATATAAATGTAACTAATGTATCTCCTTCAGAAAGGGTTTCTCCATAATGTCCATGAACAGTCGCTCCTGGAGTGGCCAAATAAGGCTTAGCTGATCTTATAATTAAAGAGTCAACATGAACAATGAAAATTTGACCAGATTTTTGTATGTGTGGTCCATATTTAAATAGACATATATTTTCACAAATAAATTGTCCAATGCTAATTATTGTGGATGTCTCTTCACAATAATTGTAATGTAGAAAGCACCAATTCAAATGGGATGGATTCAAAATGATGTTATTGCATGGACTGGGATTATAAATCCTCCTATTTTCATCTATTAAACAGTATTTAAGTACTTCAAGTACTTGGAAAGTCTGTTTAAAATTGTCAAGTAGCCAATATTTGTTTAACAAGATCTGATTATGAGTTATTAAATGGTAAGATGAATAAAAGTTCACTATTTTAGGTACTATTGTACCTAAGGGACCCAACAAACCCCTAATTGGAGTTATGGGATTCAATTCTTTTGCCACATTGTTATATTTCGAACCGTTGAATGGACCAACTCGAAAACAATTGAATGATGACAAAATTCTCAAAGATTGGCCTTCCTTATTTCGATTCAACAACGTACCAATAGTTCCTTGATGCTGGGTAACTAATGGAATCTTCACTTTGGAATAAAAAGGATTGATATTGGTGCGATCTAATCCATTATCAGGAATCAATCCCGAACCTGCCGTATCGTACCTTTTTTCGGTATATGAAATAGTAGACTTGACTAATTCAATTCTTATGAAATCACGAATCAGATCATTTGCCCTTACTTCAACAAAGGAAGCATGAACCTCTTCCATAGAACCGTTTTTTTCTTGGTCCCAATTCAATACTAAGCAAGTCCGAACTAATTGAATACTTGTGTGATAAATTCCTCGAATTGACTTTCCATTTCCATAAAGGATATAATTGACAACTCTAAACTGGACATTTTCTTTTTCCTGCAAGAGATCTTGAGGGAAAAGTTTTGCTAAATTTATCCCATCAGCTATTTCATATGTGACTACGGGTCGAACCAAAACAAAATACTTTTTTTTGATAGGTGTGATCCGTTGGACATAGATCCAATTTTTGGATTTTGTTTTTGATTCCTTAGAATTTTTTTTTTCCGTTCCTGGTGGTATCAAAATGCCACTGTGTCTGGATATCTTATCTGTCTCTCCGGGAAAATGAATATCTCCAGAAAAGATTTTCAGTTCAATACTTTTTTTTTTTCTCTCCACTCGGACTAATCCACCTACTCGGCTTCTTGTATTTGTATTTAAAGCGAGTTGTGTATCTACTCCAATGATACTATTGTTCCGGACCATTATAGACGAAGATCCGGGTAAGATATGCACCTCTTCGGGAATAAAAAAAAACCGATCCACTTTCATTTGGTATTTCGGACTCAATTCTTTTGCTCCTCGATACTCAATCAAATCTTCTTTTTTGACTATTGAATCCACCTCCGCGGTCCAATATTTAGTAATTCCCGAACTCTTTCTTCTGTATCGTGGATCATCAAAATAAGCAAGAATACTATTTCTACGTAAAATACCATTTATGGGTATTTCAATCGAAATACCAAAAGAGGGTATTAATTCTTTCTCTCGTTCTTGATCGTATTGTAATGGGATGAGAAATCTATTTCTTCGTCTTTTCGCCAAGAAATCAGAATTCTCTTGGAGAATCGAAGGGTATATGAAATTCCAATGACCATTGGATATAATTCGATCAAGTCTTGAATAATCAAGAATTTCCCTATATTTTTTACGAGTACCAGAAGGATCCAACAATTTATGTCTTACTCGATCCTTAGTAATTGAGAGGTCAGAGCTATATCTTTCGTCGACAGAAAAAGAATGAACATTCATTTGATCTTGATCCTTGTGAAGCGAAAAAGACACTATACTGGATCTGCACGGACCCCCCGCTAATATCCATAAATGACTTGTTTTGGGTAATAGATGAACATTACTATATGTATATTCAGGTGCGTGGTAGACATCAGTACTCCAGTGCATTTCTCCCTCTGATTCAGAATAAATATGTTTTCGAACCCTCTCTTTAAAATGAAAAGTAGACGTTCCGGCACGAATCTCGGCAATCACTTGTTCAGATTCTACATATTGATCATTTTGAACTAAAATCAAACTTTTTGGTGGAATATTCACACTATGTATAATATCCCGACTCTCAATAGTTACATACAAGTCTATAGAACATAGAAAAGCAGGATGCCCATGACGGGTACGTGTGGGATGAACCAAATACTCATTGAACTTTATTTTTCCATTAGAAGGAGCTCGTACATGTTCGGCAGTACCGCCTGTGAATACTCCACCCGTATGAAAAGTTCTTAATGTTAGTTGAGTCCCCGGTTCCCCAATTGATTGACCCGCAATAATACCTATGGCTTCCCCCAACTCAACCAGGTCGCCGTGAGTGGGGCTTCTGCCATAACATAATTGACAGATCCAAGATGTATTCCTGCAAGTAAAAGGGGTTCGAATATATATTGGTTGTGCTCGAAAGGTTATGAATCGATTGGCAAGTCCAATCCCAATATCTTGATTTCGAGCGGCAATGCATCGTATCCCCATATATATATCGTCTGCTAATACACGACCAATTAGGGTTTGAACAAAAATTTTTTCTGTCACCCCGTTTCGAGGACTCACGGAAATAGCTCGGATAGT